TTGTCTAACTCACTTCCTTTTTTCTTTGTGAGTTTAGGGAATATGCCCATTCATAGGTCTGAGATCCACATTTATGAATTGAAAGGTCCGAATGATCAACTCTGCAACCCGTTGTTAAAATCACTAGGTCTTCCAATCGTTCATTTGAAAAAATGGAAAGCGGATGATACTTCCCAAAAATCGAAATTCTTGATCAATGGAGGAACAATATCACACTTTTTGTTCAATAAGATACCAAAGTGGAAGTGGATGATTGACTCCCATACTAGAAAGAATCACAGGAAATCCTTTGATAACACGGATTCCTATTTCTCAATGATATCCTGCGATCAAGACAATTGGCTGAATCCCGTAAAAGCATTTCATAGAAGTTCATTGATATCTTCTTTTTATAAAGCAAATCGACTTCGATTCTTGAATAATCCACATCACTTCTTCTTCTATTGTAACTGTAACAAAAGATTCTCTTTTTATATGGAAAAGGCCCGTATCAAGAATTATGATTTTACGTATAGACAATTCCTCAATATCTTGTTCATTCGCAACAAAAAATTTTCTTTGTGCGTCGGTAAAAAAAAACATGCTTTTTTGGAGAGAGATACTATTTCACCAATCGAGTCACAGGTATCTAACATATTCATACCTAACGATTTTCCACAAAGGGGTAACGAAAGGTATAACTTGTACAAATCTTTCCATTTTCCAATTCGATCCGATCTATTCGTTCGTAGAACTATTTACTCGATCGCAGACATTTCTGGAACACCTCTAACAGAGGAAGAAATAGTCAATTTGGAAAGAACTTATTGTCAACCTCTTTCAGATCTGAATCTATCTGATTCAGAAAGGAAGAACTTGCATCAGTATCTGAATTTCAATTCAAACATGGGTTTGATTCACACTCCACGTTCTGAGAAATCTTTACCATCCGAAACGAGTAAAAAATTGCGTCTTTGGCGAAATTGGCTAAAGAAAGGCGTTGAGAAAGGGCAGATGGGTAGAACCTTTCAACGAGATAGTGCTTTTTCAACTCTCTCAAAATGGAATCTATTCCAAACATATATGCCATGGTTCTTTACTTCGACAGGGTACAAATATCTAAATTTGATATTTTTAGATGCTTTTTCAGACCTATTGCCGATGCTAAGTAGCAGTCACAAATTTGTATCCAATTTTCATTATATTATGCACAGATCAGGATGGCGAATTCTTAAGCTAAAATGGCGAGCTCTTAAGCTAAAATTGTGGGGATTGTGGGCACCGATAAGTGAGATTTCAAGTGATATTTCATGGAAGTGTTGCCGTAGGCTTCTTCGGGTCGAAGAAATGATTCATCGAAATAATGAGTCACCGTTGATATCGACACATCTGAGCTCGCCAAATGTTCGGGAGTTCCTCTATTCAAGCCTTTTACTTCTTCTTCTTGCTGGATGTCTCGTTCAGGTACTTCTTTTCTCTGTTTCCCTAGACTCTAGTGAGTTACAGACAGAGTTCGAGAGGATAAAATCTTTGACGATTCCATCATACACGATTGGGGTGTACAAACTTGTGGATGGGTATCCTAAACCTGAACCGAATTCTTTCTGGTTAAAGAATCTCTTTCTAGTTGCTCGGGAACAATTAGAAGAGTTTCTAGCAGAAATACTGGGTTTTGCGCTATTTGGTGGTGGTCCCGCTTATGGGGTCAAATTTATACAGAAGATATTTTTCAATCTCATCGATCTCATAAGTATCATACCAAATCCCATCAATCGAATCCCTTTTTCGAGAAATACGAGACATCTAAGTCATACAAGTAAAGAGATCTATTCATGGATAAGAAAAGGACAAAGGTTTCAGACTCATGATGAAATAGAATCCTGGATCGAGACCTGTGATTGGTTTTTGGATAAAGAGAGAGTTTACTCGTTTCATTTCTCCACCTTAAGGCCAGAAAAAGGGATTGATAAAATTCTATGGAGTCTGACTCATATTGATCATTTAGTAAAGAGTGACTATGGTTATCAAATGTTTGAACAAGCGGGAGCAATTTACTTACGATACGTAGTTGACATTCATCAAAAGGATCTAATGAATTATGAGTTCAATACATCCTGTTTAGCAGAAAGACGGATATTCCTTGCTCATTATCAGACAATCACTTATTCACAAACCTCGTGTGGGGCTAATAGTTTTCATTTCCCATCTCATGGAAAACAAAAAACTTTTTCGTTCCGCCTAGCCCTATCCCCCTCTAGGGGTATTTTAGTGATAGGTCCTATAGGAACTGGACGATCCTATTTGGTCAAATCCCTAGCGACAAACTCCTATCTTCCTTTCATTACGGTATTTCTGAACAAGCTGGATTTGAAAAGAGCTATTGATGATCTCGATCCTGAGGACTATATGGGTGCGCTTGATGATGTGGATATTGATGGTATTGATGATGATAGCGATCCTGCTAAGGACTATATGGGTGCGCTTAAAGATGTGGATATTGATGGTATTGATGATCGCGACT